AGTTAGCAACCCGAATAAAAAAAAGAATTAGTATGTGCAGATACAATCAGAATCAAAAACGAAATGGAATTGCACGACGTAATCAAATAAAATATCAAATGGAATCAAATAAAAAAAAAAATGGATATACCGTCTCTTGTATCTTATGTTATCCCTTCTTAGATTATCTATTTTTTTTTTGAATCAAAATTTTTATATCACACAAAAGTCACTTCTTGTATCACAGAAAATCCAATGAGCCCATCATGTGAATTGAATGAAGTAAAATAAAAAAAAACCAAGTCTATGAAGCGGAGATAACTAGATCTATTTATCCACAATCGGATTATATTTGTTTGATCCACTGTTGTCAATATGAATGTGAATAGTGAAAAACGAATACAATGGAGAACACAAAAGAATAAAAAAAAAAAAAAATAGAAATAACAATTTCAATTTAATATCTTTCTTTTTTTATTTATATTTCATTATTCAATTTAATTAGTCAATTGAAATAAATAGAAATAGGAAAATATATATATAATATATAAGAATTAAAATGAAAAAAAGAGAAAATAAATAAAAAAAGAAAAAACTACGGAGTTGTGTTGGATTGGCACGATAGAGATAATGAACATAAATAGAAAAAAAAAAGTGTAGGCGAAAGAATAAATTAAGGTAAGGAAGAAGTAAAGTAGAAAAAAATCTCGGGTTTATTCAATCAATAAATAAATATAAGTAGAATAAACAAGCGTAATCCCTTGTGTTTTTTTATTTGTTCATAGATTTCCAACAAAAACCAACCCATTGATGGTAATGTCCAAATTTTTTATTTCTAGTATAAAACCAATTATTTCATTTATTCACTTGATTGATCTTTAATAAATAAGTGTAGTAGAACAAGAGAGGGGGGAAATAATAGAGAAAAGGTTATCCAAAGCTATAGACAAGTCATCCACACCCTCTTTTTTTTTTTATTTCATTAATTGAATTTTTCGGTTATTGATTCAGGTCAAATTCCGTAAAAACCGCAGCCCTCTTTGAAATATCATGAACAGTTCCTGTAGGTTGAGCACCTTTTTCAAGAAAATATAGAATTGCAGGAACATTTAAATAGGTTTGATTCTTTATCGGATCATAAAAACCCACTTTACGAAGATCTCTTCCCTCTCTTCGGGATCGAACATCAATTGCAACGATTCGATAAACGGCTCATTGGGATAGATGTAGATTAACAATACCCCCCCCCAGAACCGTATAAGAAGTTTTCTCCTCGTACGGCTCGAGAAAATTTGAAGTTATGTATATGTATAGAATTCTAATTAATGTAAAATAGATCCATAGATTATCAAATCAATTAGACTATGATTTCATTTTTTTTTTTTATTCTTTTCCAAAAAAGAAATAAAAAAAAAAATTCTTATTTGTATCCTCATAACTCAAGTTGGGTAACTCTCACTCAAAGGAAAACCTTTAAGCATTTCATTTATTGAGCCGTCTATAACCCCCTTTTTGCCTGTCTCCTTTAGAATCTATTCTATTCTTCATTCTGATCTAGTTTAGTTATTGAGACAATTAACAAGTTTAGTTATTAAAACAATTAAAAAAGGTATTTCCTTGTTCCGGGATCCTTTATCTTTGCTTTGAATCATTGGGTTTAGACATTACTTCGGTGATCTTTAATCCTTTCAAAATGGCAGCAACATACCATTTTTTGTGATTTCTTTTTATCAAAGAACCATATGAATGATTGATTCTCGCGTGATACACTTTTGATCAAAAGAGTTTTCCTAATTCCAACAAATTTGATGTTTGAATTTGAAACTTGCTTGAATTGGATCCTTTCGATTTCTATATCGAAAATATACTTACGAAGTTGTTTCAACTTATTGATTGACACTAACCCTAGATCTCCGCCCCTGATAAATGAATTAATACTTTCTACTCGAGCTCCATCATGTAATATTTACATTCAAACTTCCCCAAAATGAAATGAGGGTTATAGTGGAACAGAACAAACGATGTCGAGCCAAGAGCATCTTCATTCCTATATATAAAAGAAAATGGTGGATGTAAGATAAGAATCCACAGTTGATCATGTCCTTCAAGTCGCACGTTGCTTTCTACCACATCGTTTTAAACGAAGTTTTACCATAACCTCTAGTTTCTTGGAACTGGTATGTAATTGATTCAATTATGGAATCATGAATAGTCATTGGTTTAGTTGGTACATAGTTATCTATACTGTTATGAATGGGTAGTTTCTTAAAAAGTATCAGCAAGAATTCCATTTTTTTTTTAAACCCACATTTTCTTTTAGATATTGGATTTTCTTTTAGTATATTGGATGAATACAATTTTTTGTATGAATGCAATATTTATTTAATATGAAATGGAATATATATATTATTCTTTTTTTTTTTTTATTTCTATAAATTTAGAAAAAATTACGAATAAATAAGAAATACGTTCTTTTTGAATCCGCATTTTCAAGTTTCTTGATAGGATGGATTCGCCAGTTTAACACTTCTTCAAGTACCAAGGATTCATAGGAAATCATTCAAAATAATTGATTGAAAGTTTTCTACCTCGATATTATTATTTGACTAAAGTTTTCCAATAAGGGAAGGGACATTTTATTATCTTTTATTATCATAAAAAAAACCTATTCGAATTAACCCATCAATGATTTAAAACAAATAGATAGATCAAAAACAAATCCAATTTTTTTTGACTCTAAATTATTTTAGCCTAAACCGGTCTTAAGAGACTTAATCCCATTGATTCAATTCAATTAGTACCAAAAACGCAAGCCCTTCGTATTTATAATTCCACATAAGAAATAAAATAATCAAGTTGCACACACCATTTAAGGGATAGAGAATAAGAGAGGCTTTCACATTTCGATTTTGAATTAAAATGACATCATGGAAAATATATGAGACGTAAGGTTTTTTTATGAATAACGAATTTCAAATATGAATATGAAAGATATGGACATACGATGAAAAGCCCGTCCTACTTTTTTTTTCATTAAAAAAGTCTTTTTTTTTATCTATGTTCCCATCTTTTACCTAGATAAAAAATGGATTCAATTCCATCTACGTCTTATGGTATTTAAACTCGATTAAATTTGTGAAAAAAATATGATTTAGAGACGAATCAAAAATAAGAAAAATAATGATAAGAAAGAAGAATCACATTCTATCTAATATTAGACTCTTAAACAGAAGGTTGTTCAAAAAAGGCAATCTTTTTTTGATATGATAATTTTGATATGATTATATCATATATAATATTATGGAATATTATGATATATAATATCATAATACTATGATATATATAATACGCATACTCTGGGACGGAAGGATTCGAACCTCCGAATAGCGGGACCAAAACCCGTTGCCTTACCACTTGGCCACGCCCCATTTCTATTCAAGACTAATAAACACTAATATTGTTATTGGTTGTTCGTCAATTCCAGTCCAAATATTGATAGAATCAATTAGATTGTTGCTAGGATTTTGATACGTGTAGATATCGAATGAAACTGAATTTATTGATCATTAGATATAATTCAATTAAGATATTGTATGAAAGTAGGATTTATTTTATATCTATTTTGATTTGAGAATGGAAGGATTTTTGATTGGCTGAGTTCAAATCAAAGAAAAGAAAGGTTTTTTGACCTACCTTATGTTATTAATTTTTACCTTATCCCTTATATCAATAATAAGATATTAATAACTCAATCAACTCAAAAAAAAATTATCTTCAAGAACAAAATGTTTGTTATGCTTAATATTTTAAGTTTAATCTGTATCTGTCTTAATTCTGTCCTTTATTCAAGTAGCTTTTTCTTAGCCAAATTACCCGAGGCCTACGCTTTTTTGAATCCAATAGTAGATATTATGCCAGTAATACCTGTGTTCTTTTTTTTATTAGCTTTTGTGTGGCAAGCTGCTGTAAGTTTTCGATGAGATTTTTCATACTGTCCTAGAAAAATTCATGATTTACTCGAAAAAAAAATTCTAACAATTTCTAATATAAGATTAGATAAGTCTTACATACAGTCTGAACCGTTAAGTTAAATATTGAAATTCTTGTATAGCTGTGCTAAATCTAGATCACTCTCATTTTCTTGTTATAACTTTTTTTTCCATTGAACGACCCTATTAGAGTCCCCCACAATATATAATTGTGGGTATAAAAGAAAATTTTCATTAATAAACAACTCAACTCTGATTTTCTGAAATTTTTTTTTTTTTTCTAGAAATCACTTCATTTCTTGGTGTCAAAAAATAGGGTATGCAGTATAAAAATAGAGAATCTATTCTCTTTTTTTTTTTTGAAAAAAAAAAATGCTATTGGAGATTGTGTAATGCTTACTCTAAAACTATTTGTTTATACAGTAGTGATATTCTTTGTTTCTCTCTTCATTTTCGGATTCCTATCTAATGACCCGGGACGTAATCCTGGACGTGAAGAATAAAAAATCAGATTTTTGTTTTCCTTGCTTGATTTGCAAATTTTTATCTATTCCACATCTTTCTTTAACTATATAAAAAAAAAAAAAATACCAAGTCATCGACAGAAACGGAAAGAGAGGGATTCGAACCCTCGGTACGAAAAACGCGTACAACGGATTAGCAATCCGACGCTTTAATCCACTCAGCCATCTCTCCCCCAATTGAAAAATGAAAAAGAATAATTACTATGATACATTAAGTAAGGCTTGAAAAAAGCCCTTCTTTATCTCTCTTTATTATTTTATTATATCTTTATTATTTATTATATAGATAGCTATATAAAGCTATATATAGATAATATATATCTAAAAACTTTTATCAGAAATTCCAATTCCATTTAGATTTTAAATAAAGTAAGGGCTCAAAAGAGATATCTACAATCCAATATTTGAATATATAAATACCAATCTATTAAATGTTAATAAATAAAATTTTGAATAAATTAAGAAAATAAAAAATAAAATGAAAATATATATATATTAAATAATAAATCAAATCAATAAAAGTACCTTGTTTATTTCGTCCGAAAAGTCCCTTTTTATTTCCACGGCCTGGCCTGGTCAGTACCTAGCCGGGCTTTTTTTTTTGTTCCAATGAATCGTAGAAAAAATGATTTATTTTATTTGAAAACTAAAAATTCTTTTGAAATAAAATAACAAAAATCGAAACAACAATCATATCATAAGAAGGATTTTTTCGATTCCTATGATACAGAATCAAATGATAGAGAATCAAAGTGTCATTTCTTATTATTCTTTCTTTTTTTATTTACTTTTTTTTACTGGAATAAAAAAAACTTATCATTTAATTAGTTAAATGAGTCCTCGTTTACTAATCTCATTAGTCTTCCTGATAAAAATATGTCAACGCTCTCATTTTCATGATTTTTTTTCTGATCCTATTTTTTTATTACTTATTACTAGGACCTATTTTTGTGTTCGACAAAAGGTCGATTTATATGCAATAATAGCATTGTAGCGGGTATAGTTTAGTGGTAAAAGGGTGATTCGTTCTATTAACCCTTTAATAGTTAAAGGGTCTTTCGTTTGATTTATATTTCGATCAAAAACTTTATTTCTTAAAAGGATTTAATCCTTTTCCTATCGATGAAAAATTCGAGGAAAAATAGAAATTCTCGTGATTTGTATCCAAGAGTCCGTTATAAATTGAAAAAATTGGATCATGAAATTACGAAACATAATTTATTTTTGAATTGGATCCATACTTCCAATTGAACGAGTAAGGAATCCATGGATAAAGGTAGAAAGAACGGTCTATTTCTAATCGTAACTAAATCTTCAATTTGAGATTTATATAAGGGAGATTGAAGCAAAACAAAATAGCTATTAAACAATGTCTTTGGTTTACTAGAGACATCGACAGATTATATTGTTTTAGCTCGTTGGAAACAAAAAAGACTTTTCCTAAGGATTATTTCAAATAGAAATAGGGAACGAAGTAACTAGAAAAGATTGTTAGAATCCTCTTTTCTTCTATAGGGATCATCTATAAAGCAGGTCCTTTTGAATGCATTCAGACAGAAAGGCTGACATAGATGTTATGGGTAGAATTTGTTTTTTTTTCGTTTACATCTTTTTTTTCCATCTTCCATAAAGGAGCCGAATGAAATCAAAGTTTCACGTTCGGTTTTGAATTAGAGACGTTCAAAATGATGAATCAACGTCGACTATAACCCCTAGCCTTCCAAGCTAACGATGCGGGTTCGATTCCCGCTACCCGCTTATCTTATATATTTTATCTTCTATTTTTTTTATTAAAATGATATCGTAATTTTATAGATTTATTATTTTTTGATTACTATATTTCGAAATTCATAATAGACAAATATTTTTGAATTGATTCATTTCAAATTAGAATATTTTCATTCTATTTTAGAATATATAAAATTATTATTATATTATATAAAGTACTCTATATTATTTTATAAAATAAGATAATTGAATTAATATAGAATAAAATGAATCTAGAATTACTATAAATCATAATAAGATAAATTTGACAATTCAATTGTAAATTCAATTAATGGAATGCATCATTGAATTGAATAAGCAATTTCCGGAATTCGTGCACATCTTTTTTTTTTATGAACAAAAGATGTGCAAATAAGAAAAAATAGGAGTGAAA